AGTAAAAATAATAAAAGTATTAAGTGAATGCCTTGGCATTAATTTTATTTTTAGGACGTAAAAAATGCGAAAAGCTGTATTAAATAATATTTTATTTTGAAATAAAGATTTCCTAAAGAAAACTTTTTTTTTGTGAAAATTTAAAAAACAGTGAATTGAAATATCTAAGTAACTGTTAAAAAAAATCAAACGAGATTCTGTGAGTAATGACGAATGAAAATGGAAATTAGGTTTATAATTATAACAAAATTATTTGAAAAATTTTGAAAAATTTACTTAAAAAGGTGAAAGTCCTGTAAAATAATAAATATTATTATAATAGTAAAAAAAGGTATGTGTAATCTTTTTTGAATATTGGGGAACCACCCTCAAAACCTTTTAAAAATTAATGATCGATAGTGAACAAGTACTGTAAAGGAAAGGTGAAAAAGAACTTTTGAGTTTGAAATAATCCTGAAACTTAATATTAATAATCAATTGAAACTTTTTTAAAAAGTAACAGTGTACCTTTTGCATAATGGGCCAGCAAGTTTATTTTTATAGCAAGCTTAATTTAATGAAGTAGGCGCAGATAAATCAAGTTTTAAAAAGCTTTAGTTATATAAATAAGACCCGAAACTGAGTGATCTAACCATGAACAGATTGAAAAATAGGTAAAACTCTTTGAAAGATCGAACTCACATATGTGGCAAAATATGGAGATGATTTGTGGTTAGGAGTGAAAGGCTAATCAAACTCAGAGATAGCTGGTTTTCCGCGAAATCTATTGAAGTAGAGCATTTAAAAACTTTTTTTGGGGTAGAGCACTCATTGAGCTAGGGGGTGTAAAAACTTACTGAACTCTTAGAAACTCCAAATACAAAAAAATGTAGTTTAAATAGACAGACATTAGGCGCTAAGGTCTTTTGTCAAAAGGGAAACAGCCCAGATTGATCGCTAAGGTCTCTAAATAATATTCTAAGTGAAAAAGGAAGTGAAAAAATAATTACAACCAGTAGGTAGGCTCGGAAGCAGCCATCCTTTAAAGAATGCGTAATAGCTCATTGGTCTAGTTTTTTTGCGCCTAAAATGTATCGAGACTTAAGAAATTTACCGAAGCGGCAAGTTTTATAATCAAATAAAACGGTAGCGGAACATTCTGTATGTTGAGAAAGATATATTGTAAAATATGTTGAAGATATCAGAAAAGAAAATGCTGGCATTAGTAACAAAAAATAATGATTAATAATCATTATCACCGTAAATCCAAGGGTTTCTATGTTAAAATGTATTGCTTAGAGTGAAACGGCCCCTAAGAAAAATTTGACGAAAGCGAATTTTGATGGGATAATTTTTAAATTAAATTTTTTAAAAAAAGTGACAAAAATAATAATTTTTCAGGAAATAGCTTTTTTTAATAAAAACCGTATTTTTTTAATAAAAATCGTATTTTTTTAATAAAAACCGTACCCTAAACCGACACAGGTGGATAGGTCGAGTAGACTAAGGTGAATGAGAGAACTATATTGAAGGAACTCGGCAAAATGACTTTGTAACTTAGGGATAAAAAGTACCTAATTTTAAAAATTAGGTGTCACAAAATAGGGGGTTGCGACTGTTTAATAAAAACTTAGGACTCTGCTAAATGGTAACATGATGTATAGGGTCTGACACCTGCCCGGTGCTGGAAGATTAAAAGAAGATGTTTACGCATTAAATGGAAGTCCCAGTAAACGGCGGCCGTAACTCTGACGGTCCTAAGGTAGCGAAATTCCTTGTCGGGTAAGTTCCGACCTGCATGAATGGTGTAACGACATCCCCGCTGTCTCCAATATAGACTCAGTGAATTTGAATTATCCGTGAAGATGCGGATTTTCTATAGTTAGACGGAAAGACCCCGTGAACCTTTACTACATCTTTATATTGTTATTTTATATAATATGTGTAGTATAAGTGGTAATCGTTTAAACCTTTACGCTAGTAAATTGTTTAGATATCCTTGAAATACCACTCTTATTAAAATAAATAACTAATATTTTTAAAATAGACAGTGTATGGTTGGTAGTTTGACTGGGGCGGTCACCTCCTAAAGAGTAACGGAGGTGTACAAAGGTAAGCTCAAATTGGATGATATTATCAATTGAAGAGTGTAATGGTAAAAGCTTGCTTGACTGTAAGATAGACATATCAAACAGGGACGTAAGTCGGTCATAGTGATCCGATAATTCTTTGTGGAAAGATTATCGCTCAACGGATAAAAGGTACTCCGGGGATAACAGGCTAATGACTCCTAAGAGCTCCTATCGACGGAGTCGTTTGGCACCTCGATGTCGACTCATCACATCCTGGAGCTGAAGAAGGTTCCAAGGGTTCGGCTGTTCGCCGATTAAAGTGGTACGTGAGTTGGGTTTAGAACGTCGTGAGACAGTTTGGTTCCTATCTTCTATAGATATTTGAAAAATGCAAGAATCTAATTCTAGTACGAGAGGACCGATAAGGGTAAATCTCTGGTGTATCGGTTGTTAAAAAGCATTGCCGAGTAGCTAAATTTATTTTGGATAATTACTGAAAGCATATAAGTAAGAAACCATTCTTAAAAATTTTTCATATAAAAACTGTAAAAGACTATTACATTGATAGGTTTTAAGTGTATTTATTGTAAAATATTTAGCTTAAAGATACTAAAAGTTTCAAAATATAATTATTTCTTTGTAGCTCAACGGTAGAGCAAATGGCTGTTAACCATTAGGTTGTAGGTTCGAATCCTATCAAAGAAGTTTTTATGTTTAGGTCGAATAGCCTAGTCAGGTTTAAGGCAGTAGTTTGCTAAACTATCAGTTAATTTTATTAACTCGTGGGTTCAAATCCCACTTCGACTTATTTTTTGATAAAATAAAAATAATTTTAAATGATGTAGTTTAATGGTAGAGCGTGGGAATCATAATCCTAATGTTGTAGGTTCGAATCCTACCATCATTATTATATTTAAATAAAAATATTATAATTAATATTATCTTTAAACGGAAGATAGCATAGTCTGGCTAATGCCTCTGTTTTGGGAACAGAAGATCAAAGGTTCGAATCCTTTTCTTCCGAAAATAGGTAATAAGATGAGATAGAGTAAAAGGTAACTTATCAGGCTCATAATCTGAAGATGTAGGTTCAAATCCTACTCTCATCATTTTTTTATTATATAATAATATAAAAATAATTTATGATTCAAATTCAAACTAAATTAAAAATAAATGATAATAGTGGCATAAAAATAGGACAATGTATAAAAATTTATAAAAAAAAGGTTGGTAAAATGGGGGATATAATTTTAATTTCTGCTAAAAAATTACGTTTAAATAAAAAAAAAAAAATAAAAATAATTAAAGGTGATTTATTTAAAGCATTAATTATTCATACAAAATATCAAAAAATGAGTACAATCGGTAATATATTAAAATTTGATAAAAATTCTATAATTATTCTAAATAATCAAAATAAACCTTTAGGTACAAGAATATTTGGCCCTATTACTTCTGAATTTAGAAAACAAAAACAATTTAAAATTTTATCATTAGCTTCAAATATTTTATAAAAATCTATGGAAAAAAATTTACAAAATCATTATAAAAATATTACAATATACAATCTTTTAACAAAATTAAATTTTAAAAATATATTTGAAATTCCTAAAATCACAAAAATTTGTTTAAATATAGGTTTTAAAGACGCAAACATTGAAAAAAAAAAATTGATTAATATAATTTTACTTTTAAAATTAATAACAAATCAAAAACCTTTAATAACTAGATCAAAAAAAAATGATATTTTTTTAAAAATAAAAAAAAATTCTATTATTGGTTGTAAAATAACTTTACGAAAAAAAAACATTTTTGTTTTTTTAGAAAAATTTTTTATTTTTATTTTACCAAATTTAAAAAAAATCAATTTAAATTTTCAAAATAAAAATATTTTAAATTTTCAAATTCAAAATATTTTATATTTTTTTGAATTAAAAAATGAATTTTTAAAATTTAAAAATATAACACCGATTGATGTATCTATCCATACAAATGGAAAAAATAATAATGAATTATTTTTATTATTAAATTCATTTTTTATTTTAAAAAAATAAATTTTTGCAAAAATAGCTCAATGGTAGAGTATAACCTTGCCAAGGTTAATGTTGAGGGTTCAAATCCCTTTTTTTGCTTTAATGGACCCAAAGGCAGTATTTGGTATTTCCATTGTTAAATTAATGGGGATAATAATAGAATTGACATTTTTATCAGTGATTATAGATTAATTGGTAAATCTTTTATCTTCCAAGTAAACATTGTGGGTTCAAGTCCCACTAATCACAAACTATTTGAAGGAGAAATGGCTGAGTGGTTAAAAGCGGCAGACTGTAAATTTGTTGAATTAGTTTCTACGTGGGTTCAAATCCTACTTTCTCCAAATAATAAAAATATGTTTTATTAATATAAAATTAAAATTTTTAAATTTATTAAAAATAAATTTAAAAGATTAAAAAAATTATATCCTTTAAGATAAAAAAGATTAATATAAGAATGTTATAGTATATTATAAAATTTTGTTATTTTAAAAATTTTTATTAAATAATTAATATAAAATTTAAATAGAGTTTAATCCTGGCTCAGAATAAATGCTATCGGTATGCTTAACACATGCAAGTTAAATGTTAAAAAACATAGCGAACGGGTGAGTAACACGTGAATTATCTACCTTTTAATTCAGAATAATTATTTTTATAAAAATACTGAATAAATAAATTAAAGTTTTTTAACGTTAAAAGATGAGTTTGCGCAAGATTATGGTAGTTGGTAGTTTAAAAGACTACCAAGCCTATTATCTTTAGCTGGTTTGAAAGAATGATCAGCCACATTGGGACTGAGACACGGCCCAAACTTTTTTAAAGGCAGCAGTGGGGAATTTTGGACAATGAGCGAAAGCTTGATCCAGCAATACCGAGTGAGTGATGAAGGCTAATTAGGTTGTAAAGCTCTTTCGTTAAGGAGGAAAATGACAGTACTTAAAAAAGAAGTTCCGGCTAATACCTGTGCCAGCAGTCGCGGTAATACGGGAGGAGCGAGCATTATTCGGAATGATTAGGCGTAAAGAGTTTGTAGGTGGTTTTTTAAGTTGAAAGAAACAAATTAAAGCTCAACTTTATAAATTTTTTCAAAACTAATAAACTTGAGTATAAATAGAGGATAATGGAATTTCTATTGGAGTGATAAAATACGTTGATAATAGAAGGAAGACCTAAGGCGAAGGCAATTATCTGGGTCTATACTGACACTGAGAAACGAAAGCTTGGGTAGCGAACGGGATTAGAGACCCCGGTAGTCCATGCTGTAAACGATGAGTGCTAATATTTAGAATTTTTAGATATAATAGCTAACGCGTTAAGCACTCCGCCTGAAAAGTACGATCGCAAGATTGAAATTCAAAGGAATTGACGGGAGTCTACACAAGCGGTGGAGCATGTGGTTTAATTCGATAATACGCGCAGAACCTTACCAACTCTTGCTAATTTTTATATAAAATTTTATATAAAAAACAGGCGTTGCATGGCTGTCGTCAGCTCGTGTTGTGAAATGTTTGGTTAAATCCTTTAACGAGCGCAACCCCTGTCGTTAGTTGCTATTTTATTAAAAGATAAGAGTACTTTAACGAAAAAATTAATGATAGGTTAATGGAAGGTGGGGATGACGTCAAGTCTTCATGGCCCTTATGAGTTGGGCTACACACGTGCTACAATGGTAATTACAATGAGAGGCAATAATGTTTAAGTTGGAGCAAATCTTTAAAAATTATCTTAGTTCGGATTAAGGGCTGAAACTCGCCCTTATGAAGTTGGAATCGCTAGTAATCGCAGAACAGCATGTTGCGGTGAATATGTTACTGGACTTTGTACACACCGCCCGTCACCTCGGGGAAGTTGATTGTTTTTAAAATGATTTTTAATTTATTTAATAATTTTAACTAATTGTTTAATTAAACTAATTTATAATTTTGATTAAATTGATTAAAATCCTTAAAAAGTGGTCAGTAACTTTGATGAAGTCGTAACAAGGTAGTCGTAGGGGAACCTGTGTCTGGAAGAGATCTTTAAACATTCTTAAATTAGTTTTAAATTTTTAGGAAAATAGTTTAATTGGTAAAATCATAGTCTCCAAAATTATTGTTATGGGTTCAAGTCCCATTTTTCCTGTTTATAAAAAATATTATAACTCAAAAAAATTTTATAAAATCTGAAATTAATTAAATTCAAGTTATAAAAATAAAATTTTATTTAAAATACTTTTTAATCAAAGGGAATTTAAATTTAGATTTATAATATTTTTTATTAATTTAAAATATAATAAATATATTTTCTTTATCATTTTATTATTTTTTTTATATGATTTAAGAATAACTACGATATTTTAAATTAAATTAAAAACAACCCAAAATACAAAAACTATGAATATGTCTATAATAGCTCTTATCGTAAATATGAGAGATGAATTTTTAATGAACTTCGAATTTCGAAACTACATTCGTTTAGGAATATATGAAAGTCTAGAAACAGAATCCTCAGATTTACCCAGTTTACCTAAAATTTCGATGGGACCTTCATTTGATGCAAATACAATAGTAAAATTAAATCAATTAATGAGTCCTGAAGAAAAAAAAACTTTTTTAACAAATATAATCAATTTCCAAAACGCTGATTTTAATATTTATTATCTAATACTAAATAGTTCAAATGAAGTTATAGAATGTATCACAGAAATATTAACACATTCTGTTTTAGATATGCCTATCGTAAATGAACGTTTTTATGAAATTGCTAATATTTATTTATATATATTGGCAAATAACAAAAAATATACACCTAAAGATGTTTTAGAACAATTAAAAACTTCAATGTTAATGTACGATCCAACGGTATTAGATTCTGCTCAAGAACTTAAACTTTTTCAAGAAAATTTATTTAAAGAAAATGTAATTCAAGCAGCTAGTGAAGCTAGTGAAGCTAGTGAAGCTAGTGAAAATATTGAAGCTAGTAAAAAAAGTGAAGATATTGAAAAGATTGATGATTGTATTTTAAATAAATTAAAATTATTAACGGAGGAACAACTAGAACAAAACAAAAATGATTTTTATCAACAAGTGGAAGAACATCATCAACAAGAAGTGGAAGAACAGGAAAAAAAAAAATCAAAACAAATAAAAATTTTAAAAATTTTTGGCATTAGTGTATTATGTCAAATTGGATTAGTTGCATTGGGATTTCCACCGTTGACACGAGTTGTAAACAAAGCTGTTAAAACTCTATTTGATGGAGAATAATTAATAATTTTAAAAAAAATTACTTCAAATTCAATTGAAAGCTGTAAATTAAAAACAATTTTAAAAGGTTATAAAATTTAAAATATGTGTTAATTGGAATCTAAATCGATATAGCTTTTAGATTCCAAAACAAGTATTAGCTATTATAACTAAAAATAAAACTAATTTATTAGCTTAAAATAATGATTTATTATATGATAAATCATAAAAAAACAATTATTTTTATATATATTATAGATTATAAAGATGAAATAAAAAAAGCCTTTTTTATTTTATCTATAAAAATTTTCGGTAAATACCGGCTAAGCACCCCGTATTAATTCGTAGAGATGAATTAATTGATTAACAATTTTTATGCAAAAATATTTAATATTTATAAAAGAATTTTTAGGTTTAGATAATGATTATGAGGCATTATTAGAAAATCAAGAATTAAATTTAGAATCGGAATCAGAAAAAAGTTATTCCGATTATTTAACATTAAAAAATGCTTTATTGTTGTTGTTGTTTTTAAGGTGGAGGAGGTTTAGGGTATTCATTCATTTTATAAAATAAAAAATATGTTAAAATATATAAAATTAGTACTAAGAGGATTTTTAGAATTGGATAATGATTATGAGTCATTAGTAGAAATTCAAGATCAAATAATAGATCAATTAAATAAGTTGGAAAAATTAGAAATTCAAAATCAGGAATTGATTTTAGAAAGTAAAAAAGAAAATCAGGAATTGATTTTAGAAAGTAAAAAAGAAAATCAGGAATTGATTTTAGAAAGTAAAAAAGAAAATCAGGAATTGATTTTAGATCATAAAAAAAAAAGTTATTATGATTATTTAACGTTAAAAAACGCTATATATTTATTATTGTTTTTTGGATTTATAGGTGGAGGTTTTTGGTTATATAATGCCGAGTGTGTTAATGAGATGATTATGGAATATCATAAAATAATATTATCATCTTTTAAGGAATTGAATGCAAATTCAATCAATTTGAATAGACAGGAACTTAAATTATTATTAGAAATAAGAAAATTACTATTAAAAAAAGGAACTAATGAAAATTCACCTCCAGTTTCTCCAGATTTAGAGAAATTTGTAGATGATGAATAATCACCAGTTACTACGTGTAATTTTGCCATTTTGGTTTTTTTAGTAAAGATGAATAAAAAAAGACTTTTTTATTTTATCTATAAAAATTGCCGGTAATATACTGGTTAAGCACTTCTATTAGTTCAGTTAGATGAATTAATTTATTAATAATTTTATGATAAAATATATAAAATTTGTATTAAGAGAATTTTTAGGTTTAGATAATGATTATGAGACATTATTAGAAAATCAAGATCAAATAGTAGATCAATTAAATAAGTTGGAAAAATTAGAAATCCAAAATCAAGAATTGATTTTAGAATCTAAAAAAGAAAGTTATTATGATTATTTAACTATGAAGAATGCTTTCTGGGTATTATTGTTTTTAGGACTTATAGGTGGAGGTTTTTGGTTATATAATGCGGATTTTTTTAATAATGCAACATTAGAATCCATAAAATCCTTAGGAAATCTTTCAAAGGATTTACATGAGATTGATCATAAAGGGGTTTTAGATGCTTTAAAGAAATTGAATGAAAATTCAGTAAATTTAAGTAAAGAGGAACTTAAATTATTATTAGAAATAAAAAATTTATTATTAAAAAAAGGAATTGATGAGAATCAATCTCCAATATTAGATAAACCTGTAAATGAATTACGTGGTACTATAGAATGGGGAGATTTTAAAGATTAAATTTAATAAAAAATATATGAATAATCAAATAACACAAACACAAACAATAACATTATCAAATATAGAAGAAACTAGAATGGTTTTAAGACCTCAAACTTTATTTTTAAGAGAACAGTTTCAAAATCAATTAGAAAATCAATTAAATAATTCAACAACAAATAGATTACCTTATTTAAATAGAATTGAAACCATTCAATCATTAGATTCAGATACAATTATTGAATTAAATAATACAACTAATTCCGAAAGAAGAGTAGAGTTAATGGAAAGTATAATAAATCATCAAAATAGTAGTGAAAATCATTTATTATTAATTGAAAATAGTTCTCCTCAAGTGAGAACCTATTTACATGATTTATTAATCCGTTCAGCAAATAATTTTAATATAACGGAAGAAGACTTGTATCGAGTAGGGAATATATTTCTTTATACAATATCGAATTTAGATGTAAATGGGTTAGTTTTTCGAGATATAATTCAAAATATGAGAGAATCCATGGTTATTTATAATACTAATCAAGTTTTTTCTGTTTTAGATACACAAATGATTTCTTATAATGATTATTTAGATGGAGTTCGATTAGCTACGGAAACACAACTTGAAGAAAGAGCTCAAGAATTTCATCAAGAAGTAAATCAAAGAATAGCTTTAAATCGTCGACGTGTTTTATATACAGGAATTGGTTTATTAGGTTCAATGGCTTTAAGTTCATTTGGATTTCCACCTATAGGTGGTTTATTAATAAGAGGGTTAACATCGAGTGAAACAGTTGTTTCTTCAACTCAGTCATCATTCGATTGCGAGATGTGTGGGATGCATCATTAAAAAAATATTAAATAATATTTAATATACTATTATATAAAATAAATTAAATTATGAAAAAAAAAGAAAAAGAATTTAGATTAAAAGGTAAAAAACTTTATTTAACATATACAAAATTAGATAAAAATATTAAATTTTTAAAAGAAGAAGCTTTAAATCAATTAAAATTAAAAATAAAAGGAATAAAAGAATATGTAATTTTTCAAGAAGGTGAACATTTACATTGTTTTTTAGAATTAAATATAAAAGTAGATATATATGATCCAAATTATTTAAATTTAATTTTTAATGGAATATCATATCAAGGTAATTATCAAATAGGAGAAAGGAAACAAGCATTATTTGAATATATTATAAAAGATAAGAATATATTAACAAATATGAATTTACCACAAAAAGATGGTAGATTATTAAAACCAGAAGAACATTTATTTTATATTTGTCAAGATGAAAGTTTTAATAAAGCTGAAGAATTATTATATGAACCATTATTAGCAGCAAAAAAAGGATCATCTAGCTTAAATAGTTTTAATTTAATAAAAAAAAATGAAATAATTGATTATGAAAGAATTTTCCATATAAATGGTTTTGATAAATTAACAAATGAAAATTTTGATCAAATTATAGATTGGTTAAAAAATGGTATAAATAATGGTTTTCCAGTAACAATGGTTTTATATGGACCACCTGGTACTGGAAAAACACAATTAGGTAGATCTATTTTTCATTTTATGAAAATCCCTTATTTAGAAATAAGTAAAATTCAAGATTTTAAAAAATTAGATCTTACAAAACATAGAGGTATTTTAGTAGATGATGTTGATTTTGAACCACTTAGTAGAGGTATAGGTTTAAATATATTAGATTCAAGAGCTTCTAAAACAATTGATGTAAAATATGGATCTGTAACAACAGAAACAGTTATTCCAAAAATAGTTACTACTAATAATGAAAATTTAGTTCATGGAAGTTTAAAAGAATTAGAAAGAAGAAGTAAAGTTATTTTTATTCCAGAATTTATTTCATCTAAATTTGATCTTCATATTAATATTCAAAATATTCAAAATATACAACAAAATTATTATTTTGTTCATAATGTAGGTCTTTCTAAAGAAAGAGTTATATACATGGAAGATGAAATAACTAAAGACTTTTTTATTTTATCTATAAAACTCTGACTATCGAATCAGCAAGCACTTCACCATCACATTAATTCATTGGCATATATAAATGAATTGATTAAAGAGTTATATACATGGAAGATGAAATAACTAAAGACTTTTTTATTTTATCTATAAAACTCTGACTATCGAATCAGCAAGCACTTCACCATCACATTAATTCATTGGCATATATAAATGAATTGATTAAAGAGTTATATACATGGAAGATGAAATAACTAAAGACTTTTTTATTTTATCTATAAAACTCTGACTATCGAATCAGCAAGCACTTCACCATCACATTAATTCATTGGCATATATAAATGAATTGATTAAAGAGTTATATACATGGAAGATGAAATAAATAAAGACTTTTTTATTTTATCTATAAAAATTTCGGCGGTGGTATACCACCGCCGACCAAGCACCTCACCATCACATTAATTCATTGGTATATATAAATATAACAGAAGAAGACTTGTATCGAGTAGGAAATACAATTAGATACGTAAATTATTTTCTAATAATGATTATTTAACAACTGCAAGTCAAGAAGCGGGTAAAAATATAAGTATAAATATAATTTTAAATAAAAAAGGTATTTTATATACGGGTGCAAACATCACCTGAAACGCGAAATCGATTGCGAGATGTATGGGATGCGTTATTAAAAAAAATATTAAATATTATTAATAAATAATATTTAATATTTTTAAATTTGCTTTTAAAATATATTTTATTGAATCTTCTACCTCCAATAGAACATCATTAAAATGATACCATCTATTATAGAATAGATTTTAGTATTCAATTCTGTTTTTACTGGATTTGAGAACTATTGGTTATTAAATAGTATCCTATAATACCTGGAAGTTCGATTACCATTTAATAATTTATTTAGAAATTTTTTTTTTAAAATTATTAATTATTCTCCATCAAATAGAGTTTTAACAGCTTTGTTTACAACTCGTGTCAACGGTGGAAATCCCAATGCAACTAATCCAATTTGACATAATACACTAATGCCAAAAATTTTTAAAATTTTTATTTGTTTTGATTTTTTTTTTTCCTGTTCTTCCACTTCTTGTTGATGATGTTCTTCCACTTGTTGATAAAAATCATTTTTGTTTTGTTCTAGTTGTTCCTCCGTTAATAATTTTAATTTATTTAAAATACAATCATCAATCTTTTCAATATCTTCACTATCTGGAATTATATTTGCTTGAATTGCATTTTGTTTAAATTTAAATAAATTTTTTAAAAAAATTACTGAATCTAATACCGTCGGATCGTACATTAACATTGCAGTTTTTAAAAGTTCTAAAACATCTTTGGATGTAAATGCTCGGTTATTTGCCAATATATATAAATAAATATTAATAATAGCATAAAAACGGTCATTTATTACAGGCATACCTAAAACAGAATGTGTTAATATTTTTATGATGTATGTTCTGACTTCAACTGAACTATTTAATATTAGATAATAAATATTAAAATCAGCGTTTTGAAAATTTATGACATTTGTTAAAAAAGTTTTTTTTTCTTCAGGACTCATTAATTGATTTAATTTTACTATTGTATTTGCATCAAGTGAAGGTCCCATCGAAATTTTAGGTAAACTGGGTAAATCTGAGGATTCTGTTTCTAGACTTTGAGATATTCTTAAACGGAAGTAGTTTCGTAATTCTAAGTTTTGAAAAAACTCATTCTTATCTTTTATGGACATATTCATAGTTTTTGTATTTTGGGTTGTTTTTAATTTAATTTAAAATATCGTAGTTATTCTTAAATCATATAAAAAAAATAATAAAATGATAAAGAAAATATATTTATTATATTTTTTTTTTTTATATTCTTTAAGAAAAAATTTAAATATAAATAAAAATAACAGTATTTATATTTAAAATTAATTAATTTTAAATATATTAAAAAATAAAACAATAAATTTTAAAAAATATTATGACAATAATAAATTATATAACTAATCAATTTACTTTTTTAGATGTAGCAGAACCTTGGCAATTAGGTTTTCAAGACCCGGCAACTCCAGTTATGGAAGGTATTATAAACTTTCATCATGATTTAATGTTTTTTTTAATTATCGTTACTGTATTTGTTTGTTGGATGTTATTTAGAGTAATTACTCTTTTTGATGAAAAAAAAAATCAAATCCCAGCAACAGTTGTACATGGTGCTACTATTGAAATTATTTGGACTTCTATTCCAGCTTTAATTTTATTAATGGTTGCTGTGCCTTCTTTTGCTTTATTATATTCAATGGATGAAGTAATTGATCCTATAATTACATTAAAAGTAATTGGTAATCAATGGTATTGGAGTTACGAATATTCAGATAATTTAGAATTTTCAGATGAACCTTTAATTTTCGATAGTTATATGATGCAGGAGGATGATTTAGTTATAGGTCAATTTCGACTTTTAGAAGTAGATAATCGTGTGGTAGTTCCCACTAATAGTCATATTAGAATATTAATTACTGCTTCTGATGTTTTACATTCATGGGCTATTCCTTCATTAGGTATTAAATTAGATGCTTGTCCAGGACGTTTAAATCAAACTTCAATGTTTATTAAAAGAGAGGGTGTTTTTTATGGTCAATGTAGTGAAATTTGTGGCATAAATCATGCATTTATGCCTATTGTTGTAGAAGCTGTTTCATTAGAAGATTATTTAATTTGGTTAAAAAATAAAATAAATTTTAATTGTACTAGTTAATGAAAAAATTTTTATGATATTTAAAATTATAAGTATGATTTTTTTAATATTATTGTTATTTACAGATATTAAAAGATTAATAAATAAAATTCAACAATTTCTAGATAAAATAAATAAAAGTTAAAAAACCAACGATTTTTTAATAATAAAAAAAAACAAATGTTTTTTTCACAAATAAAAATTTAATTTTGCATTTAATTAAAATAAATTTTAAAAATATAAAAAAATGAATTTTAAAAATATAAAAAATTGGTCCACAAGATGGCTTTTTTCAACAAATCATAAAGATATTGGAACTTTATATTTAATTTTTAGTGCTTTTGCTGGTATTATTGGAACAACATTGTCTATGTTAATTAGAATTGAATTATCACAACCAGGTAATCAAATTTTTATGGGAAATCATCAATTATATAATGTTGTGGTTACTGCTCATGCTTTTATTATGGTTTTTTTTTTAGTTATGCCTGCTTTAATTGGCGGTTTTGGTAATTGGTTTGTTCCTTTAATGATTGGAGCTCCTGATATGGCTTTCCCACGAATGAATAATATAAGTTTTTGGTTATTACCGCCAGCTTTATTATTATTAGTTTCATCAGCTATTGTTGAATCAGGTGCTGGTACTGGATGGACAGTTTATCCTCCTTTATCTAGCGTACAGGCCCATTCAGGACCTTCGGTTGATTTAGCAATTTTTAGTTTACATTTAACAGGTATTTCTTCATTATTAGGTGCGATTAATTTTATTTCAACTATTTATAATATGCGAGCTCCTGGTTTAAGCTTTCATAGATTACCTTTATTTGTTTGGTCTATATTAATTACAGCATTTCTTTTATTATTAACTTTACCTGTATTAGCGGGTGCGATTACGATGTTATTAACTGATAGAAATTTAAATACTTCATTTTATGACCCTTCAGGGGGGGGTGATCCCGTATTATATCAACATTTATTTTGGTTTTTTGGTCATCCAGAAGTTTATGTTTTAATTTTACCAGCTTTTGGTATTATTAGTCAAGTTTCTTCCTATTTTGCTAAAAAAAATGTATTCGGTTATCTAGGTATGGTTTATGCTATGTTATCTATAGGTTTATTAGGTTCAATTGTTTGGGCACATCATATGTTTACAGTTGGGTTAGATGTAGATACTCGTGCTTATTTTTCAGCCGCTACTATGATTATTGCTGTACCAACAGGTATTAAAATTTTTAGTTGGTTAGCTACCTTATGGGGTGGTTCTTTAAAATTTAAAACACCTTTATTATTTGTTTTAGGTTTTATTTTATTATTTGTTATGGGTGGTGTAACTGGAGTAGTTATGTCAAATTCCGGTTTAGATATTGCTTTACATGATACTTATTATATTGTAGGACATTTTCATTATGTATTATCTATGGGTGCAGTTTTTGGTATATTTACTGGGTTTTATTTCTGGATTGGTAAAATTTCTGGTCGTAAATATCCCGAAGTTTTAGGTCAAATTCATTTTTGGTTATTTTTTATTGGTGTAAATATTACTTTTTTTCCTATGCATTTTTTAGGTTTAGCTGGAATGCCTAGAAGAATTCCAGATTTTCCTGATGCAATGGGTGGCTGGAATGCTATTATTAGTTTTGGTTCTTATATATCATTTTTTTCAGCTCTTTTTTTTTTTTATATTGTATATGTAACTTTAATATACGGTAAAAAAATTAAAAATATATATTTTTAATTTTAAAGTATAAATATAATTTAAAAAATAATTTAATATATTAAATTATTTTTTAGTTATATTATAACGTACTAAATAAGATTCAAATTTACCTAAAAAAGGTATAATTATAAAAAAAAAAAAAAAATAATAAATCATACTTATAACACCAATTTCAGTATAAGGATATTCAACCGGACATTGACCTACCCAGCCTAATAATAAAAAAGCTAAAACTAATAACCAATAACATACTTTAAAAATAGGTCGAAACGCTGTACTTCTAATTTCAGATGAATGTATAAAAGGAATAATTAATAAAATAATTAAAGAACCAAACATAGCAATAACACCCCCAATTTTATTAGGTATAGACCGTAAAATTGCATAAAAAGGTAAAAAATACCATTCTGGTACAATATGCAAAGGCGTTTTCATTGGATTTGCTTCAATATAATTATCGGGATGACCTAAGGTATTTGGATAATAAAAAATAAAAATAAAAAATATTAAAAATAATATAATTAAACCAAATAAATCTTTTGTATAAAAATATGGATAAAAGGGTATATTTTCAGTTTTTAAAGTAATCCCTAAAGGATTATTCGAACCAACTTCATGTAATAAAATTAAATGTATTAATACTACGCCTACAATTAAAAAAGGAAAAGTAAAATGTAAACTAAAAAAACGGTTTAAAGTGGGGTTATCTACAGCAAATCCTCCCCATAACCAATCAACAATATCTTTACCTATTAAAGGTATTGCAGAAAATAAATTTGTAATAACAGTTGCACCCCAAAAACTCATTTGTCCCCAGGGTAAAACATAACCCATAAAGGCAGTCGCCATCATTAAAATGAAAATAATAACTCCAGAACACCATAACGCTTCTCTAGGTGTAATATAAGAACCATAATATAAACCTCTAAAAATGTGTATATAAACAACAATAAAAAAAAATGAAGCACCATTTGCATGTATATATCGAATTAACCAACCATTAATTACATCTCTCATAATATGTTCAACACTATTAAAAGCTAACTCAATATGTGGTGTATAATGCATTGCTAAAAAAATACCAGTTAAAATTTGTATTACTAACATAATACCGGCTAACGAACCAAATCCATAAAAATAATTTAAATTAATAGGTGTCGGATAATCTATTAAATGATTATTAATAATTGCAAATACAGATTTTTTATTCCATCGCATATTTTGAAATAAAAATTAACCTAAAAACAAAAATAAGTAAAAATATTATACATTTATTTTTTTATCCCAAGGACTATTAAATTCAAATAATCTGTATTGTTGTGATAAATTAATCGGTTCATAAACTACTCTTTTTTTTAATTCATTATAAAAAAGTTCTAAAAAACCACTTAACGGAAAATCTTTACGTAAAGGATGCCCCTCAAAACCGTAATCAGTTAAAATTCTCCTTAAATCTGGATGATTTAAAAAAAAAATACCAAACATATCCCAAACTTCTCTTTCACACCAATTAGCTGCTTTATATATTTTAATAATAGAATTTATTGGTTGTACTTCATTAATTTGTATTTTAATTTTTAAACGACTATTAAAACGAAGACTTAATAAATTATAAATAATTTCAAAACGTTTTTCTTTATTAATATAATCTACAGCACAAATTTCAGATAATATTTTAAATTGACTATTTGTATGATTTTTAAAAAAAAATAAAATAGGAATTAATTTATTTGTAGATATATTAATACATAATTCATTTTTGAATATTGTATAATTTATTATAGGTAAAATTTTTAATAAATATTGACTAAATTTCTTTAATACTTTCATAAAAAATAAATATAAATAATTATATAAAAATAATTAATTTATATATTATTATGAATATTTATAGAATTTTATAAATATTCATAATAATATATAATAAAAATTAATTTATTATATTTGACAAGATTTAATTTTAATTAAAAAGCAAATAAAATTAAAAAAGCCATCATTAAACAAAATAAAGCAATTGCTTCAGTTAATGCAAAACCTAAAATTGCGGTTCTCATTAATTCTTGTTGTAAAGAAGGATTTCTTGAAATACCTATAATTAAAGAACCAAAAACATTACCGATACCGATACCAGCACCAATTAATCCTAAAGTTGCTAATCCTGCACCTAAAAATTTAGAAGCTTGTAAAAACATATTATCAATCAATTTTTTTATTATTTATTTAAAATATCTTAAAGAATACATTTTTATATGGTATATATTATATCCTATAAAATAAATAATATTAATTTTAATTTACTAAAAACAATAAATTTTATTTAAAATTTTAATATTTTAGAATAATATTACTTACCATTCTAAAGCATCGCTACACCAAATATAAATAAAACCTATAACTAATTCAACTAAAAATTCAATCATAGTCCAAAAACCCCACGAAAAATTTGAACTTAAAGTTAAAACCCAAGGAAAAATAAAAACTGCTTCTAAATCAAAAATAATAAAAAGAATAGCTACTAAATAAAATTTTACATCAAAAACTTTTCGAGCATCATCATAAGGATTAAATCCACATTCATAAGCAGTTAACTTTTCTAAATCATCTTGTTGTTTAATTAAACCAAAAGATAAAATGAAAATTAAAATAGATAAAAATAAACTTAATATTAAGAATATAAAAATATTGGAATAATTTAATAACATATTTATAAAAAATTTTAAAAATAATATAATTAACGGAAAAAACGGGACTCGAACCCGCGACTTATAACGTGACAAGCTATTACTCTAACCGACTGAGCTATTTTTCCATTATAAAATTATATTATTAGTGTAAATTTAAAGCATCATTTATATACATACAAGTTAAAATTGTAAAAACATAAGCTTGTATTAACGCTACACCAATTTCTAAACCAACTAATAATACTATTATAAATAAAGGTATAAAATGCGCTATAAAAATAAAACTATTTACATTTAACATAGACCAGGCAAAACCTGCAATAACTTTTAATAAAGTATGTCCTGCCATCATATTAGCAAATAACCTTACAGGTAAACTAATTACACGAAAAATATATGAAACTAATTCAATAGGAACTAAAATAGGAACTAATGCTATACTTGCTCCACTAGGTAATAATAAATTTAAAAAATTTAATTTATGTTTTTTAATTCCAATTAAATTAAAACCAATATAAATTGTTAATGCTAAAGTGAAAGTAATAATTAAATGACTTGTTATTGTAAAACTATAAGGAACCATACCAATTAAATTACATAATAAAATGCAAAAAAATACTACAAATATTACTGAAATAAAATTTTTCCCAGATTTTCCTATACTGGAATAACTTAATTCTATCGTAATATTAAAAATCATTTCAAAAATTTGTTGCAAACGGGTTGGAATAAATTTAGTTTTTATGCAAAAAAAAATGTATAAATAAACTAAACCTATTAATAATATTAAAGAAGCATTAGTAAATACAAAAGGTATTTTTAAAATAGGTAAAATTTCAAATTGTTCTAAAGGACTAAACATAAAAATTATTAATTACCACCCCACCAATATAGCGTTACAAATAAAAATAACCAAATAACATCAACAAAATGCCAATACCAAGCTGTAGCTTCAAAACCAAAATGATGTTGTTTCGTAAAATGATGATTTATTAATCTAATAGTACTTACTATAATAAAAATAGTTCCAACAATAACATGGATACCGTGAAATCCTGTTATTAAAAAAAAAATTGCGCCATAAACACTATCTGATACTGAAAATGAGATTTCAATATATTCATAAGATTGAATTAATGTAAAAAAAAAAGCTAATAAAATAGTAATTATTAAACTAATAATAGTATTTTGTCGATCACCAAAAACTATTGAATGATGTGCCCAAGTAATTGTTGCTCCTGAGGATAATAAGATTATAGTATTTAATAAAGGTATACCCCAAGTATTAACAGTTTCAATACCTAAGGGAGGCCATAATGAACCAATTTCAGGTATAGGTGCTAAAGCTGAATGAAAGAATGCCCAAAAAAAACTAACAAATAATAGTAATTCACTAAAAATAAATAAAAGCATACCATTTCTTAAACCAAATTGTACTTGTTTCGTGTGTTGGCCTTCATACACAGCTTCTCTAACAATATCACGAAACCAAGTATACATTGTTAAAATAATAAGTAAAAAACCTATTAAAGTTAAAATATTGCTACCTATATAATTATGAAAATACATCGCACTTCCAAACGTTAAAAAAAATAATCCAAATGAAATAATAAAAGGCCAGGGACTTGGATCTACTAAATGATAAGGATGTTTTTGAGTATCTTGAGTATTTTGAGTAATTTTTTTTAAAAAAATTAAATCCTTGTTAAGTTTATCGATATTAGAATCATTAGTTGTGGTTTCAATTTGTAAATTTTTTTTATTAATATAATAATAATTTTTCATAAAATTGTTTAATAGTTTTTTATAATTAATTATTTAATGATAAATAATATTTAAAAATGGATTAAATTAATCAATTACAAAATTAAATTTTAATTTTTTGATATTTTTATAATACTGTTTTTTTGTATTAATTGTTTTACTTTTATTTTTTGAAGTTTGTATTATTTCTTTTGTTATATTTTTTAATTTTGAATTTAAAAATAACCATGATATCGATTTTTTAATTTGTTTATTTTCATTTAAAAGCATTAAAAAATATCGATCTTTTTTTTTTTTTTTTTTCTTTCTTTTTTGATTAGGAATACTTATTGCTTTTAATTTTGGTAATAAATTATCGATTGCTTTAAATAAAATAAAATTAGGTTTTTGTTTTGTAGTTTTTTTTAAATTAATTAAAATATTTTTAAATATATTTTCTGAGCGAGTTTTTTTACCCTTTTTTAGCAACATATTTATAAATAATTTTTTTATTTTATACTCTTCGTATTTTAGTTCCATATTTTGATCTTGATGTTTTTCTTGAATAAATACCTAATAAATCGTATTTTCCTCTAATTGCATGATATTTTACTCCAGGTAAATCTTTTACTCTACCACCTCTTACTAAAACAATAGAATGTTCTTGTAAAGTATGACCAATACCTGGTATATAAGTAATTATTGTATATCTACTTGATAAATGTACCTTTGCTACTTTACGATTAGCTGAATTTGGTTTTTTAGGATGAGTTTTATAAACTTTTAAACAAATACCTTTACGTTGAGGACAGTTTTTTAAAGCTGGACTTTTATTTCTTTTTTTTTTTTTTAAACGTTTTTGTTTTTTAAAAAATAATTGATTAATTGTTGATGACATATTATTTTATTATTATTGAATAATAACGGACTCGAACCGCTAACATTTTCGGTGTAAACGAAATACTCTACCAATTGAGCTAATTATTCTTTGGGCCTAAGTAGATTTGAACTACTGACTTTACACTTATCAGGCGTATACTCTAACCAACTGAGTTATAGGCCCTTTTTTGAAGTAAAAGGATTCGAACCCTTGATTTTCCGTACCAAAAACGGAGGCCTTACCACTTGGCTATACTTCAAAATTTATGCTTAGAAAGATTCGAACTTTCATTTTCTAGATCCGCAATCTAAAGCTTTATCCAATTAAGCTATAAGCATAATTTTAATATTCATTAATGAATTTTCTGAAAAAAGTTTTTTAATTAAAATTAAAAAATTAAATAATTGAAATATATTGTTGAATTCTATATCGATTTTATATAAAAAATTTTTATAAATAAAATGTTCACGTGATTTTTTATTTACATGTGGTGATTTTAATAAAGTAAAAATTTTATTTTTATTTTTTATTTGAAATATTCCTTTTATTTTAATTTTGTTTAATTTATTAAATTTTTTTAATTTTTTATTTTTGTTTAATTTATTAAATTTTTTTAATTTTACTATTTTTATTAATTTTTGTTTAAGTTGATTTATTTTTTGAAATGATTTAAAAGTTATTCTTAAAAGATACATATTTTATGTTTTAATAATGAAATTGTCTGGAGGTGGATTTGAACCACCGGCACAAAGATTTTCAGTCTTTTACTCTAACCAACTGAGCTATCCAAACAAAATATTATATTAATAAATATAAATAAATTTTGTTTAAATTTATTAATATAATATTAGGAAAAAAAAATAAAAATAAAATAAATTGAGTATTAATTAATAATATTATACTTTGCATTTTATTAATTTGTGAAACAAATATTTTTCTCACTACTTTTTCAAAAAAAATAATTTTTATAACTTTTAAATAATAAAAAGAACTTAAAATACTTATAAGAATGCCAAAAAAAACTAAACTAAAATAATTATTTTTTATAGCTGAAAAAAATATAAATAATTTTGAAAAAAAGCCAGCTAATGGAGGTATACCCGCTAACGAAAAAATATTTAACATTAAAATAATTGCTATTAATTTATTTATAGTATATATATTTGATAAATCTGTTAAATATTTAATTGGTTTATGATTAATATTTAAAGATAAATAAGAAGTCCATAAATTTATACTTGTTATAATATATATAATAATATATAATAAAATAAATGGTATATTATTTAACATGTTTGATGTAAATCCTATCAAAATAAAACCTACATGACTTATTGAACTATAAGCTAATAATCTTTTTATTTTTTTTTGTTGTAATGCGGATAAGGCTCCTATTAACATTGATAAAAATGAAATAATATAAAAAAATATTTCAAAAAAAAATGAAATATTAGAAAAAACATCAAAAAATAATCGAATTAAAATACCAATAAAAGCAATTTTTGGAACAATAGCAAAAAAACTTGAAATATTATTTGGTGCACCTTCATAAACATCAGGTAACCAAAAATGGAAAGGTGCCGCACCTATTTTAAATAAAATACCAACTAAAATAAAAATTAATCCATAAGATAAACTTATTAATATATTAATATTATCTAGAAAATTAAGATTTGATAAGATTAAAAAAATATGGTTAAAATTTAATGAACCGGTAATTGCATAAATTATAGAAGAACCAAATAAAATAAAACCTGAAGCAATAGATCCCAAAATAAAATATTTTAAACCAGCCTCAACTGATAATATAGATTTTTTTTGTGTTGAAGTTAATATATAAAAACTTAAACTTTGTAATTCTATTGCTAAATATAAAGTGATAAAATGATTTGAAGAGATTAATAACATTAAACCTAATAATGAAATTAATATTAATATAGAAATTTCATATGAATTTATTTTTTGTTGAATTAAATATTGTTGTTGTATTAAAAAACAAATAATTGTTGATAATATCAAAATTGTTTTAATAAATTGTGTAAAATTGTTAATAATTAATACACCATTTAATATATTATTTGATAGATTTGTTATATTTAATGTTAAAATTAATAGAATTAATAATAAATATATTATTATAGTAGTAAGAGTTTTAATAATCAAAATTTTTTGATTATTTTGATTTTTTTTGTAAAAAACTCCAAATAATAATAAAATTAATAAAATAGTTGTTAAAAAAAATTCGGGAATAATAATTTCGAAATTATTATTAAAAAGTTCTTTAAAAATCATAATGTGAAAAATAAATAGTTTTAAAATACTTATTTACTATATATGCTATATATTTATAAAAAAAATTAATTTATAAATATTTATTTTAATTAAAAAAAAATTAAATAAAATGCCATTAAAAAAAATAAAAAATTTTTCAATAAATTTTGGTCCACAACACCCAGCAGCTCACGGTGTTTTACGTTTAATTTTAGAATTAAATGGAGAAGTAGTTCAAAAAGCTGACTCCCATATAGGCTTATTACATCGAGGTACGGAAAAATTAATTGAATATAAAAATTATTTACAAGCTTTACCTTATTTTGATCGTTTAGATTATGTTTCTATGATGTGTCAAGAACATGCTTATGTTTTAGCAATTGAAAAATTATTAAATTGTGATGTTCCTTTAAGAGCTCAATATATACGTGTATTATTTTCAGAAATAACACGTATATTAAATCATTTATTAGCTGTTTGTTGTCATGCTTTAGATGTAGGTGCTATGACACCCTATTTTTGGGGTTTTGAAGAACGCGAAAAATTGATGGAATTTTATGAAAGAGTTTCAGGTGCACGTATGCATGCAGCTTATTTTAGGCCTGGGGGTGTTAATCAAGATTTACCTAAAGGTTTATTACAAGATATTTACATTTTTTGTGAACAATTTAATACAAGATTAGATGAAATTGAAGAAATGTTAACTAATAATAGAATTTGGAAACAACGTTTAGTTGATATTGGTATTGTTTCTGCAAAAGATGCTTTAAATTTAGGTTTTAGCGGTGTAATGTTACGTGGATCGGGTATTTCATGGGATTTACGTAAAACTCAACCTTATGAAATTTATAATCAATTAGAATTTGATATACCTGTAGGTACAAACGGTGATTGTTACGATCGTTATTTAATTCGTATTGAGGAAATGAGACAATCTGTTAGAATAATTTTTCAAATACTTAACAAAATACCAAAGGGTTCTATTAAATTAGATGATAAAAAAATTACAAATCCAAATAGAATTTTAATTAAAAATTCTATGGAAGCGTTAATACACCATTTTAAATATTATTCTGAAAATATAAGTGTAAATAGTGGAGAAACTTATACTGTTATTGAAGCCCCTAAGGGTGAGTACGGTGTTTATTTAATAGCTGATGGTACCAATAAACCTTATAGATGTAAAATAAAATCACCTGGATTTTTTCATTTACAAGCTTTAGATTTTATGGCAAAAAACCATATGATTGCTGATGTAGTTACTATTCTAGGGACTTTAGATGTAGTATTTGGTGAAATTGATCGTTAATAAAATATGTTAAAAAAAAAAATACTTTTTAAAAAATATAAATTAAATCAACTACAAAAAATTAAACAAATTTATAAATATATTTATTTTTTTCATTATAATGATTTAAATATTAATGAAATAATATATTTAAAAAAAAAAATGAAAAAATTAAATTATAAATCATTAATATTAAATCAAAATTTAACTACTCAAATTTTTTCAAAATTTAAAGGACAAAATTCTCTTTTAATAATTTATGGAAATAATGATTTAAATTTAATAAAAAATTTAAACTATTTTAAAAAACTTAATTTAATTTTTTTACTAAATAAAAATAATATTTTTTCTTTTTTAAAAATAAAGCAAATATTAAATCAAAATTATTTACCTCTAAATAGATTAATTATTCAACCTTTTTTAAATTTTATATATTATTTAAAAAAAATTTAACAGGCGATTATAACTTAAAGGTAGAGTGTTAGATTGTGGGTCTAAGTGTTATGGGTTCAAGTCCCATTTTTCGCCCATTTTTATATTTAATTAAATTTTTATGTTTAATAAGTTTATATTAATTTTTTTACTTATTTTACCACTAATTGCGGTTATTATATTATCTTTTTCGAAAAATAAAAAATTTATTAAAAATTTTAGTATTTTTATGTCATTTTTTATTTTTTTAATGTCATTACCTTTATGGATTTTTTTTGATAAATCTACATCGAATTTTCAATATTTATTTAAAATGGAATGGATTAATCAATTTAATATTAATTTTTATTTGGGTCTTGACGGTATTTCATTATTTTTTATAATTTTAACAACATTTTTGATTCCAATATGTATGCTAATTAGTTATGAAATTATTAATAAAAATATAAAAGAATATTTTATTTTATTTTTTTTTTTAGAATTTTGTTTAATTATTTCATTCAGTGTATTAGATGTACTAATATTTTACATTTTTTTTGAAAGTGTATTAATTCCAATGTTTTTAATTATTGGTATTTGGGGATCAAGAGAACGTAAAATTAAAGCTTCTTATTTATTTTTTATGTATACTTTAGCTGGTTCATTATTTATGTTTATTGCCATTATTCATTTATTTTTAACTGTCGGTACTACAGATTATCAAATATTATATTATAGTAATTTTAATTTTTCTTATGAAAAATTATATTTTTTAGCTTTTTTTTTATCTTTTGCTGTTAAAGTTCCTATGTTACCATTTCATGTTTGGTTACCTGAAGCTCATGTTGAAGCACCTACAGCAGGTTCTGTATTATTAGCTGGTATTTTATTAAAATTAGGATCATACGGTATGATTAGATTTTTAGTTCCTTTATTTCCTAAAGCTGCTTTATTCTTTACTCCTTATATTTTATTATTATGTTTAATATCAATTATTTATGCTTCATTAACGGCTATAAGACAAACAGATTTAAAACGTATTATAGCATATGCATCTGTTGCTCATATGAATTTTATTATTTTAGGAATTTTTTCTTTAACTATTCAAGGTTTAGAAGGTAGTATTATCCAAATGATTAGTCATGGATTAGTTTCTAGTGGATTATTTTTTTCAATTGGTTGTTTATATGATCGATATCATACACGTTTTATTAATTATTATGGCGGTTTAGCTCATACCATGCCATTATTTTGTATAGCATTATTTATTTATGTATTAGCAAATATGTCTATCCCAGGTTCAAGTAGTTTTGTAGGTGAAATTCTTATTTTAACTGGGGTTTTTGAAGATAACACTACAACAGCAGTTTTTGCAACTATAGGTATGTTTTTAGGCGGTATTTATTCTTTGTTATTTTATAATCGAATTTGTTATGGAAATATTCAAAATATTTATTTAAAAATTTATTATGATTTAACTTATCGTGAATTTTTAATACATTTAATTTTAATTGCAAATGTTTTTTTATTAGGTTTATATCCTAAAATTTTTGAAAGTTGTATGCATGAAAGTGTATCAAAAATTTTAATACATATAGATTTTTCATATTTTTATTAAACAAAAATGTTGTTTAATAAAAGCCCTTTTAGTCTAATGGTTAGGACATTGCCTTTTCACGGCAAAAATACGAGTTCAATTCTCGTAAAGGGTATAAAATATATATTCGATATATTTTTTATAATTATAAATTAATTATAATTATTATAATATGATAATTTAATAACCGTTATGGCTGTTGAATTATCATATATATTGGAATCAAATATTAAAAAATATAAAGATCAAACAAGTTTACAAGAAACAGGTATTGTTCTTTCAATGAGTGATGGGATTGCACGTTGTTACGGTTTAACTAAAATTCAAGCAGGAGAAATGGTTGAATTTAATAATGGTAATATTAAAGGAATGGCTTTAAATTTAGAACCTGATGTTGTTGGTGTCGTTGTTTTTAGTAATGATAGAAAAATACAAGAAGGTAATTTTGTAAGACGTACAGGTTCAATTGTTAGTATACCTGTAGGGCCTAAAATTTTAGGTAGAGTAGTAGATGCTTTAGGACAACCAATTGACGGTAAAGGTCAAATTAATAGTAAACTAGAAAGTAGAGTTGAAGTAAAAGCTCCAGGTATTATGCCTCGCGAAAGTGTTAAAGAACCTGTACAGACAGGTTTAAAAGCTGTAGATAGTTTAATACCTATTGGTCGTGGTCAAAGAGAATTGATTATTGGTGATCGACAAACAGGTAAAACTTCTATTGCTATTGATACAATTATTAATCAAAGAGAACCTCATTTAAAAAAAGATATAGATAATCAATTATATTGTATTTATGTAGGTGTAGGTCAAAAAAGATCAACTATTGCTGAATTAACAAAAACTTTAGAAGAAAAAAATGCAATGTTTTTTTCTATTATTGTAGCGGCTACCGCATCGGATTCAGCTCCATTACAATATTTAGCACCCTATACAGGTTGTGCTTTAGGTGAATATTTCCGAGATAATGGAAAACATGCTGTTATTTTTTATGATGATTTATCAAAACAAGCCGTAGCTTATAGACAAATGTCTTTATTATTAAGAAGACCTCCAGGTAGAGAAGCTTATCCAGGTGATGTATTTTATTTACATTCACGTTTATTAGAAAGGGCCGCTAAAATGAATAGAAAAATTGGTGGTGGTTCTTTGACAGCTTTACCTATTATTGAAACTCAAGCGGGTGATGTTTCCGCCTATATTCCAACTAATGTAATTTCAATTACTGATGGACAAATTTTTTTAGAAACTGAATTATTTAATGAAGGTCAAAGACCTGCGATTAGTGTGGGTTTATCTGTAAGTCGTGTGGGTTCTGCTGCACAAATTAAAGCTATGAAACAAATTGCTGGAACAATGAAATTAGAATTAGCTCAATTTAGAGAAGTACAAGCTTTTTCTCAATTTGGTTCAGATTTAGATGCAACTACTCAAAAACAATTAAGTAGAGGTGTTCGTTTAACTGAAATGTTAAAACAAGGATTAAATAAACCTTTATCTGTTGAAGATCAAATAGTAATTATTTATGCAGGTGTTCGTGGTTTTTTAGATAAAATTGCTGTAGATAAAATTTCAATATTTGAAACAAATTGGTTAAATTTTATAAAAAATAATTATGTTACTATTTTAGAAGAAATTTTAAATAAAAAAGAAATTTCTAAAGAATTAGATAAAAAATTAAATACTTTAGCAACGGATTTTACAAATAATTTTATTTCCGCATAAATATAAATATTATTAAATAAAATATTTTTTTAATTTTTTTATTCTGTTATGTTATTATTAACTTTAATTTTTTTACCTTTTTTAGGTTCAGTAGCGGCTGGATTATTTGGTTTTTATATTGGACGTGAAGGTGCAGTATTTATAACTACATTAACAACTTTTTTAAGTTGTTTTTTTTCATTAATTATTTTTTATAATTCAATTTTAAATGAATATGAATATTTTATTTACATTTCAAATTGGATTAATAGTGGTTTATTTAATTGTAATTGGTGTTTTTTATTTGATAGCTTAACAATGATAATGCTTATTGTAATTACGAGTATATCTACATTAGTTCATTTATATTCTTCACAATATATGGCTAATGATCCACATTTATCTAGATTTATGTCATATTTATCATTATTTACTTTTTTTATGATTATATTAATTACTGGTGATAATTTTATGCAAATGTTTGTTGGATGGGAAGGTGTTGGTTTTTGTTCATATTTATTAATTAATTTTTGGTTTACTCGTTTACAGGCTAATAAAGCTGCTATTAAAGCGATGTTAATCAATAGAATTAGTGATTTAATTTTATTATTAGGTGTTTTAACAATTTTTTTTAATATTAGAACAATAGAATATTTTAGTACATTTGCTGCTATTTCAATAATTAAAGATTTTCATTTTCTTTTTTGTAACTATATTTTAAGTATAGTTGATGTTGCTTGTATTTTGATTTTTATAGGAGCTATGGGAAAATCTGCTCAAATTTTTTTACATCTATGGTTACCCGATGCAATGGAAGGCCCTACACCGGTATCTGCTTTAATTCATGCGGCGACTATGGTAACTGCAGGTGTTTATTTAATAACACGTTGTTCACCTATATTTGAATATTCAATGTTTTCTTTAAAAATTATTACAATAATTGGTGCTTCCACAGCTTTTTTTGCAAGTACTGTGGGTTTAGTACAAAACGATTTTAAAAAAATAGTTGCCTATTCTACTTGCAGTCAATTAGGTTATATGTTTTTTGCTTGTGGACTATCAAATTATCCTTTAGCTATTTTTCATTTATCTAATCATGCATATTTTAAAGCATTATTATTTTTGTGTTCAGGAGCCGTAATTCATGCGATGGGTGATGAACAAGATATTAGAAAAATGGGTGGTTTAAGACGTATATTACCTTTTACTTATGTAATGTTTTTAATAGGTTCATTATCTTTAATGGGTTTTCCTTTTTTAACAGGATTTTATTCAAAAGATTTAATATTAGAAGTAGCTTTTGCAAGTTTTAGTGAAACAGGTCATTTTGCTTATTGGTTAGGTACAATTGGTGCATTTTTTACAGCTTTTTATTCAACGCGTTTATTATTTTTTGCTTTTTTAAGTGAAACAAATGCATATAAAAATATTATTAAAAATGCACACGATGTTCCCTTAGAAATGGGGATCCCTTTAGGTTTATTAGCTTTTGGTAGTATTTTTATTGGTTATATTTCTAAAGATATGTTTGTAGGCTTAGGTTCAAATTTTTGGAATAATTCTATTTATATAAATCCTTTAAATAACCAAATGATTGATGCCGAATTTTTATCGACATTTTTTAAAATATTACCCGTTATTTTAAGTTTTTTTGGATTATTTGGTGCTTTTTATTTATATTTTTTTAAATTTAAATTTTTATATAATTTAAAAATTTCAAAATATGGTCTTTATTTTTATAATTTTTTAAATAGAAAATGGTATTTTGATAAAATTTATTATGAATTTATAAATCAATATATTTTACAAGTTGGTTACAATTTTACTTATAAAATGATTGATAAAGGCTTAATTGAAATGTGTGGTCCTTATGGTTTAACCACAATTTTTTCATTTTTAAGTCAAAAAATAATTTTATTACAAACAGGTTATATTTACCATTACTCACTATTAATGTTAATTGCTGTTATATTTTTAATAAATATTATTTTTTTTTCTATTATATACAGCTTTAATAGTATAATAGTTTTATTATTTTTATTTATTTTTTTACTAATTAAATAGAAATAATAGATTACATAAATTAAACACAAATTATATATGAATTTTGAAACAATTTTCTTTTACACTTTTTCAACTATAGCGTTAACTTCAGCTATTTTTGTAATATATTCTCCAAATACAATATATTCTGCATTTTTTTTAATATTAGTGTTTATAAATTCAACGGGATTATTATTAATTTCAGAAGTTGAATTTTTATCAATTATGTTAATAATTATATATGTAGGAGCTATTACTGTATTATTTTTATTTGTAATTATGATGTTAGACGTTAATATTTTAATTGATAAAAATAAAATTAATAATAATTTTGGTTATTTACCTATTATTTTTTTAATTAGTTTTATTTTTTTTTTAGAAACATTTATAATGTTTAGTAAAATATTTACATCATATTATCATTTAATAAATAATTCTTTTTTTACTCAAAAAGTAAATACTTTATTTTTTTTTCGAGATAGCATGAAAGGTAAATTTGAAATATTTGTTGATGTAAAACCTTTTTTAAAAAATTTTATTAATCAATTAGATATTATTACAAATATTGAAACAATAGGTCAAATTTTATATAGTTATTATTCTTTTTTTTTTTTAGTTTCAGGTATTATATTATTAATAGCTTTAATCGGGGCAGTAACTTTAACTAAAAAAGAAAAAAAAAAAAAATTAAAACAAAATATTTATAAACAACTTTCTAGAAATTCTTTAAAAGCCGTTTTTAAAGTAAATTCTACGAAATTTTTTTAATTAAAATTAAAACAATCTTAACTTAATTGGTAGAGTATTAGCCTTCTAAGCTTTAAAATCTTGGTTCGAGTCCAAGAGATTGTAATTAATTATAGTATCAATATTATTTTATAAAATTAATTTATTTATATTCCTATAAGGATAATAAATTAATTTTATAAATTGAAATATCGCTAGATAATTTAAAAAAAACAATCATAATTGCTAAACCAATAGCAGATTCTGCTGCTGCTACAGTTAAAATTAATAATGAAAAAACTTGTCCTATTATATCATCAATAAATACTGCAAAATAAATAAAATTTAAATTAATTGATAATAATAATAATTCAATAGACATTAAAATAATTATAATATTTTGTCTATTTAAAATTATCCCAAATAATCCTAGACAAAATAAAAAAAAAGTAAAAATAAAATAATTTAAAATACTCATAACTTAATTAAATTAACCAGTTAAAACTTATTAAAATACTTGAAGTATACAAAAACCAACTTAACGTAAAAGGTAAAAATACTTTCCAACCCAAACGCATTAACTGATCATAACGATATCGGGGTAAAATAGCGCGAGCTACTACAAATAAAATAACAAAAAAACACACTTTAATACTAAACCAAAAAGATCCAGGTAAAAAATGAAAAAATTTAAGACTAAATGGAAATGGAGCTAACCAACCACCTAAAAATAAAATAGTAATTAAACTACTCATTAATAACATATTTGCATATTCTCCTAAAAAAAACAATGCAAATCCCATGGCAGAATATTCAACATTATAACCTGAAACTAATTCAGCTTCAGCTTCAGGTAAATCAAATGGATGTCGATTTGTTTCTGCTAAACAGCATATAAAAAAAATTACAAAAATCGGAAAAAGAGGAAAACAATACCAAACAGTTTTTTGTGCTAAAACTATAGAAATTAAATTTAAAGAGTTAGCACAAACAATTACAGAAAGAATTGAAAATCCTATAGTTAATTCATAAGAAATCATTTGTGCCGTTGATCTTAATGCACCTAAAAATGAATATTTAGAATTACTTGACCAACCCCCAATAATAATACCATAAACACCTAATGATGAAATTGCTAATAAATATAAAATACCTATATTTAATTCAGTAAAAAACATACCAAAACCTAAAGGTATAATAGTCCAACTTAATAAACTTAAAAAAAAAGCTAAAATAGGTGCAAATACAAACAAAATTACATCAGCATTACTTGGTAAAATAGTTTCCTTTACAAATAACTTAAGACCATCAGCTAATGGTTGTAATAACCCAAAAGTTCCCACAACATTAGGCCCTCTTCTTCTTTGAATAGAAGCTAATATTTTACGTTCAACTAAAGTAAAATAAGCTACAGCAATTAATAAAGGTAAAACTAAAATTAGAAATTTTAAAATTGTGTATATCATAAGGATTTTAATTGATTTTTAAAAATTTTATTAGAATTAATTAATATTTTTGAATATTGTTCTAATATATTTGTATAATAATTATTTTTCAGTAATAAATCCAAAAAATTAATATTTATTTTTAAAGATTTTTTATTAAAAATAAAATTACTTTTAATTTTTATTTTTTTTTTTAATAAATAAGGTAAAATATCTTTTATTTTAAAAAAATAGGTTAATTTTAATTGATTTTTTTTTAATAAAAATTTATAAATATTTCTATAAATAATAGAATCTTTACGTTGTTCAGTGTTTAAATTTAAAATTTGGTCATTTTTTTGAATCAAACCTTCTGAATTAATATATAGACCCTTTTTTTCTAAAAACGTTAATCCTGGTAAAATTAAATTTGAATTTTGTGCATCTTTAGTAAAATGATGTCCTTGATAAATAACAAAACTATTTTTAGAAATTTTTAATTTTTGTTGTAAATTTGTATTAAATAAATAATATAGTTTAGACTCATTTAAAAAATTATTTGATTGTGGAAAAGTAATTTCAAAAAAATTAATTAAAGATGTTTGAGAATTAAAAAAATTAATATTATTTTTAAAAATCGATAAATTTTTTAATTTAGATAAAAAATAAAAACCATTTTTTTGATTTAAAATATTTTCTCCAATAAAAATTAAAGGTTTTTTAGATTTTTTTAAATCTTTACAAAAAAAATGTTTTCCTAAAAAAATATTTATTAAAGTTTTAAAAGTTAAACCTAAGTGTTGAATTGGATAAGTAAAATTAATTTTATTACCTACATAAGCTATTTTAAAATTCCCTTTTTTTAAACGATTTATTAAATGTATATTCAAAATAGAACCTTCTTTACGAATATCACTACCAATTACTAAACAAAGATCTGATTCTTCTATCGATTTTAATGTATTATTAAATAAAAAATTCGATGTTAAATCTGAATTAATTTTTATATTTTTTTTATTTAAAAAACTTTCATAATTAATATTTAAAATTCCTAATTTATTTAAATTTTTTTTTAATAAAAAAAGGGATTCAAAATCTGTTAAATTACCTATAATACTTTTAATTTGAGCACTATCAGTTTTTATTAATTTTTTATTAATTATATTTAAAGCTTTTAACCATGAAATTTTATAAAAATTATTTTCATTATCTTTTAATAATGGATATTTTAAACGTTGATATTTTAAACTATCAAAAAAATATCTTGTTTTATTTGAGATCCATTCTTTATTTATATTAAAATTGGTTTTAGGTAAAATACGTACAATTTCATTATTAAAAATATCAATTTTAATATTTGAACCTAAACTATCTAATATATCAATACCCTCTTTTTTTTTTAATTCCCAAGACCTTGCTTTAAACGCATAAGGTTTTGAAGTTAAAGCACCTACAGGGCATAAATCGACTAAATTACCAGAGAATTCTGAATTAAAAATTTTAGAATAATAAAAATTAATTTCTGTTTTATTACCTCGACCTGTTGTACCTAAATCATCAATACCACAAATATCATTTGCAAATCGAACACAACGTGTACAATGAATACAGCGAGTCATAATAGTTTTAATAAAAGGACCACAATATTTATCTTCTACACCTCGTTTTTTAAAAAAAAAACGACTACGATCTGAACCAAAAATCATACTTTGATCTTGTAAATCACATTCTGATGCTTGATCACAAATTGGACAATCTAATGGATGATTTATTAATAAAAATTCTAAAACACTTTCTCTAGCTTTTTGAACTAAAGGTGTATCTGTAAATATTTTCATATTAGGCATTAAAGGCATAGCACAGGAAGCTATAGGTTTAGGTGAATTTTCAATTTCAACTAAACACATTCTACAATTACCCGCAATTTCTAAATTTTCTTGAAAACAAAATTTAGGAATCTCAATTTTGAAATTATTACAAGCTTGCAATACTGTTAAATTTTTATTAACTTTTAATTTAATATTATTAATATAGATTTGAATCATTTATTTAATAAAATGTAATATAATATGAATTTATTTTCACTAAAAGAATATATTTTTTTTTATTTTTTAATCTAAAATATATTCTTTTAGGAATAATTATCAAAGAAGGGACTCGAACCCTTAATGCTTTTTAAGCTTTACATTCTAAGTGTAACGTGTTTACCAATTTCACTACTTTGATAATAAATAAAAATACCTACTATTGGACTTGAACCAATAACCCTATAGTGGGAATAGATTTTAAATCTAGCGTGTTTACCAATTTCACCAAGTAGGCTTAAATTATATGAATAAAAATAAAATAATAACATATTTACATTTACATTTATGTGAATTAAAATATAATTTTTTTATAATTTTAATTACTTTCTTTTATCTTTTTATAATTTCATATTATTTTTCTGATCAATTAATATATTTATTAGTTACTAATTTACTTAATAGAAATATGTTAAAATATTTTATTTTTACAAATATTACTGAAATTTTTATTACTAATGTTTTTATAGCTATTTTTATATCAACTTTTTTAACAATACAATTAACTTTTTTATTAATTTGGTTTTTTTTATCAAAAGGTTTATATAAGTTTGAAAATTTTATTTTTATAAAATTTTATATTTTATATTTTATATATAATTTATTTATAATAAATTATATTTTTATCAATATTATTCCTAATATTTGGAGTTTTTTTTTAAATTTAAATTTTAAAAATTTCTATCTTTTAACAGTTTATTTTGAACCTAAAATTAGTAGTTATTTTTATTTTATTTTTTCATTATTTTTTTATTTATTTATAATATTTATTTATTTTTTTATTTTATTTTATTTATTTTTTAATAATTTTTTAAAAATTAAAATACTTATTAAGTTAAGAAAATTTTTTTATTTAAAACTAATATTATTAAGTGCTTTAATTACACCACCTGATATTTTAAACCTTTTATTTATTTATTTTTTATTTTTTTTTATTTTTGAAATATTTATATTTATTTTAATATATTTAAAAAAATATAAATATTAACTTATTTTTTTAATAAAATTTGATTTATTTTCATTTAAATCTGAATTTATATTTGTAATAATTTTTTTTTCTTTAAAAATTTTTAAATTTAATTGATAATTTTTAAAGTATTTAATAGAATTTATCTTTAAAGACGATCCATTTGTTAAAATAATTCTAGTTTTATAGATAAAAAATTTTTTATTTTTTTGCATATATATTTTAATTAAATATTTTGGCTAGATAACATAATGGTAATGTAAAGGACTGCAAATCCTTTAATGACGGTTCAAATCCGTCTCTAGCTTTTTTAAAGGATAGAGTGGGATTTGAACCCACGGTATTGTTACATACTTCAGTTTTCAAGACTGACACCTTAAACCACTCGATCATCTATCCATTTGTTAAAATAATTTAACGTCTTTTTTTTTTTTTTGATCGACAGCCGTTAAAAGGTTTTGTTGTTTTATCTAAAATATATTTTATTTTTATTTTTGATTTTTTTAAATTTCTTAAAACATTATGTCTACCTAAACCTGTACCATAGATATAAATTTTTATTTTTTTTATATTTTTTATTTTAATATATTTATTAATTTTATAAACAATTAATTGAACGTTATATGGAGTATTTTTTTTAAATCTTGTTTTTTTTAATGATTTTGTAGACCACTGTTTTAAAAGATTTCCATCATGTTTTGTTAAACTAAAAATAGTATTTTTAAAATTTGCAATTATATGTAAATTAGCTAAAATTAAAGGATTTTTTTTTATATATTTTTTTTTTTTATATTTTTTTTTAAAATTATATTTAAATTTTTTTTTATTCATAAAATATTATTTTTTTTTTTTATATTTTTTTTTTTGTAATTTAAATGGACGTTTATTACGTAAAATACGTTTTTGAATAAAAATTTTTTTTATTTTTTTAGACGTTTTAGCATTTGTATGGGTACGTTGTCCTCTAACAGGTAATCCTTGACTTTGTCTAATTCCACGATTACTTTTAATTTCTAGTAATTCATTTAATCTTTCAGTTTTTGATTGCCTTAAAAATTGTTCAACTTTTAAATTTATATTAATATAAGTAATAAGTCGATTTACGTGGTTGTTTTTAAGTTTGTTAAGGGTGATTTGAGGATTAATTCCTATATTTTTACAAATTTTTTTAGATTGAAATTCATTAATACCGTATAAGACAGTTAATGAATATAAAATACTTTTTGAATCTGAAATTGTTTTATTAAAAAGATATAACATAATAGATTTTATCTATATACCATATAAAATGATAGAAAAAAAAATAAATCCCACGACACCGTCACAACGTCAAACATTTTTATTAAAAAAAAATAATTTAACTCAAAATTTTAAAATTAAATCTTTAACAAAAGGTTTTAAACGCGCTAATGGTAAAAATAATCAAGGTAAAATAACTGTCAGACACCGTGGAGGTGGTCATAAACGTTTATATAGAAAAATTAATTTTAATAGATCCAAAAATATTGAGGGTTTTGTAATTAAATTTTTATATGATCCAAATCGTTCCGCTAATATTGCTTATATTAAAAATAATTTTCAATCTTATTTAATTTTATCACCTGAAGGTTTAAAAATTAATCAATATATAAAAAGTTCATCAAATGCCGAATTAAAAGTTGGTAATGCTTTACCTTTACAAAATATACCTATTGGTAGTTTAATACATAATATTAGTTTATATCCTCAATCAAGAGGAAAGTTAATACGAAGTGCTGGTACTTCAGCACAATTAATTCAAAAAATTAATCATAAATATGCTAAAATTCGTTTAAATTCTGGTGAGTTAAAATTAATTTTATTAACTTGTTATGCCACATTAGGTATTGTATCTAACATTAATCATAAAAAAATTAAATTAGGTAAAGCTGGACGTTCACGTTGGTTAAATAGAAGACCTTCTGTGCGTGGCGTAGCTAAAAATCCTGTAGACCATCCCCATGGTGGTGGTGAGGGTAAAACAAGTGGCGGAAGACCTTCTGTAACACCTCAAGGTAAAATAACTAAAGGAAAACCTACACGAAAAAAAAAAAAATTAATTATTCAATAAATTATGTCAAGAAGTAAATATAAAGGTCCGTTCTTTAAAGTTAATTTTTTAAAAAAAAAACGATGGATGAAAATAACTAATAAAAATTTAACAATATTACCTGAATATAATAATAATTCAGTAAGTATTTATAATGGTAAAAATTTTATTAATTTAGTAATAAATAATAAAATGATTGGTTTTAAATTCGGTGAATTTATTAATACACGTAAAAAACATATATATAAAAAAAAAAAAAAATAAATTATGGGTCAAAAAATTATACCAATTAGTTTAAGATTAAAAAAAAAAAAAAATTGGAATTCAAAATGGATTGTTGATAAGAATGAATATCCTAATTTATTACATTTTGATTTAGAAATTAAAAAATATTTTCAAAATATCTTTAATTATAAAAATTTAAAATTAATAAATACTAATATAATAAAAACATCTAATAATATTAATATATATATTTATATTCAAAAAAATGCAAAAAAATATTACAAGTTATCTTATAATAAAATTTTAAATCATTTAAATTTATATTATCCAAATAATAATATAAAATTATTTATAAAAAATATTCAATTTTTTGAATTGATTAATTTAAAAAAAAATTTAAAAAAAATTTTTAAAAAAATAAAAAGAAATACTAGAATTACTAAAAATGTTAAAAAAATGATTTATAATTTTAGTTATGCATTTTATACTAAAAATATTACTATAATAACATTTTATATTAAACAAACATTAAAAAAAAAAAAAAAACATAAAAAACATATCTACAACATAGATAATATGTTTAAACAATTTTTTAGAATGTTTTCCAATTTTATTGGATATCGTTTACAATTTAAGGGTCGTTTAAACAAAGCAAAACGAAAAAAAAAAATGATTTTTCAAAAAGGTAAAATACCTCTAAATACTTTAGAATATGATATAAAATATCATTTTAATGAATTTAAAACACCATCAGGAATTTGTAGCATAAAATTATGGGTTTTTTTTAAACCATTAAATATTACATTAAATTCAAAATTTTTAAAAAAAAAAAAAATAAAAAAAGTTTAAATTATGTTATTTCCAAAAAAAATAAAATATAAAAAACAATTTAAAGGTAAACTTGTAGGTAAAACAATAAAGGGTAGTCAAATTATTTATGGTAAATATGCACTAAAAATTTTAGAAACAACTCGTTTAACTTCAAAACAAATAGAAGCAACTCGTCGAATAATTAGTCGAAAAATGAAAAGATTAGGATTTCTTTGGATTAGAATTTTTCCAGATACACCTGTAACGTCTAAACCTACAGAAAATCGTATGGGTAAGGGAAAAGGTGCTGTTTCGTTTTGGGTAGCTAAAGTAAAAAAAGGTCAAATTTTATATGAAATTAGTGGTATTTCATCAAAAAATGCAAAAAAAGTTTTTAAAGCGGGTTCAAATAAATTACCAGTTAAAACAAAATTTATTTATAAATAATAGGGCTTATAGTTTAATTGGTTAGAGCATACCGCTCATAACGGTACAGTTGTAGGTTCAAGTCCTACTAAGCCTAATTTAAAAATTTTAAATGAAAAAATTAAAAAAAATAAAAATTACTAATTTAATAAATTATCAACAATTTTTAAAAAATAATTCTTTAAAAAAGAATCAATTTAAATTTAAAAATATTTTATTTGAAAATAAAATTTTATATAATAATGAAAATTTAGAATCATATGTAATAGAATTTAATACTTATAAAAATATTTATTTGCCTTTTACTTTAATAAAAATAGCTGAAATTTCAACAATAAATTTAAAATATGAAAATATTTTATTATTTAATTATGATTTAACTTATAATATATTATCTCAATTTCATAAAATAATGTTAAAAATAATTTTAAAAAAAAATAAAAATACAATTAAAGGTCGTTTTTTAGATGGAAATCGAAATAATAAAAAATTTTTTATTTCAATTTTAGGTTTTGTTTTTTCTATGAAGCCTATTAATTTAAATAATTTTTTTAAAAAAAAAAAAAAATATTATTTTAATAAACATACTAAAAAAGGTTTTTATAAAAGAATTTTTAATCTAAAAAAAAAAAATATAATTCATTTAATTAATTGTTATAAATTTAAATATTTAAATTTTAAAATTTCTACTAATAATAATAAAAATATATTAAAAAAAAACGAATTATCAAGAACTTCCTATATCCAAACTATTATAGAAAATCAAAAAACTAAAAAGTATTCTTTCAAGAAAAATAGACGTCGAATAAAAAAATTTTGAATTTAAATTATGCCACAATTCGATCAATTTTCATTTCTTAATCAAGTTTCATGGTTTTTATTTTTTTTTTTTAATTTTTATTTTTTTATTACCTTTTGTTTTTTACCGAAAATTTGTTATAATTTAAAATTTAGAAAAAAAAAAATAGTTTTTGATATTAAAAAAGAAAATCAAATTAATTTTGAAAAAAATAATATTATTTTCTTTTTTAATAATTCTTATAAAACTTTTTGTTTTAATTTTGAATTTTTTATTAAAAAAAAATTATCAATTTATAAAAAAAATGAAAAAATTAAAATACAAAAAACACCAATTTTAAATTTTATATTAAAACAAAAAATAAATTTTTTTTTAAATCAAAAATTTTTATTATTTAAAAAAATTTTTATTTTTAATTAATTTTTAAAATAAGTGTATAGCTCAGTTGGCAGAGCACCGGACTTTTAATCCGTGGGTCTTGAGTTCAAATCTCAATACACTTATTAGGGGATATATTTCAATTGGTAGAAAATATGTTTTGCAAATATAAGGTTATCGGTTCGAATCCGATTATCTCCACCATTTATTTTTATTATTATATAAATTTATGCAAAAAAAAATTAAAAAAAATATTAAACAACGTTATTTATTTAAAAATTTAGAAAAAAATAGATTAATATTAAAAATTATTTCAAAAAATTTAAATATTAAAAAGGATTTAAGATGGAAATTACAACAAAGATGGTTTTTTTTCAATCAAAATTCATCAATTACTCGAATTAAAAATTTATGTGTTTTAACCGGACGTTCTAAAAGTATTTATCGTTTATTTAAAATTTCACGAATTCAATTACGTAAGCTAGCATCAAATGGGTTTTTACCTGGTGTTTCAAAATATAGTTGGTAATTTTTCAATGATTATGATTATAACAGATACTCTTTCAAATTTATTTTCAAAAATTAAAAACGGTTATTTAGCAAAAAAATCAAAAATAGTCCAACAAAAATCAAAAAAAAGTATAAATATTTTAAATATTTTAGTTAAAGAAGGTTTTATAAAAAGTTATAAAATAAATTCAAAAAATCAATTAAATATTTATTTAAAATATAGAAAAAATAAAGCAGTTATTATTGAAATAAAACGTTTATCAAAACCAGGAAAACGTTTATATATAACTAATAAAGATTTATATAAAAATAAAAAAGGATTTTATATTATTTCAACATCAATAGGTATTTTAACTGATTTACAGGCTAAAAAATTAAATGTAGGTGGTGAATTAATTTGTAAAATTTTTTAAAATAAAATTATGTTTAAAATATTAAAAACGAAAAATAAAAATAAAAATAAAATTTTTTTAAAAAGTCCTTTAGGAAATATTCAACTTTTTTTTATAGATAAAATTTTTTTTTTGCCTAAAAAAATAAACATTTTTAATAAAAATAAAACAATTTTTTTTACAACATCTTTAGGTTTATTATCTTTAAAATTTATTGAAAATATTAATTTTTTTATAAAAAAAAATAAATTATTATTAAATTTTAATATAAATAAAAATAAAAAAAATATTTTAAATTTATATAATAAATTAATTAAAATAAAAATAAAAGGTATTTTACATGGTTTTAAAATTAGTTTACTTTTAAAAGGTATAGGTTTTAAGACTTTTATTGATAATAATAATTTAATTTTAAAATTAGGATTTAGTCATGATATTATTATACAAATTCCTCCTAATATCGAAATTATTAATATATCTAATAAATTAATTTTTAATAGTATAGATTATATATTTTTAAAGCAATTTGTACATTATATAAAAAATCATAAAAAACCTGAACCGTATAAAGGGAAAGGTTTATTATTAAAAAATGAAAAAATTTTACAAAAAGAAGGAAAAAAAAGTAAAAAATAATTAAATATGATACAAAAAAAAAAAAAAAATAATAATAATGTTTTATTAAATTTATTATTTAAATCAAAAAATATGTTTGGAGAATCTTTAACTAATACGAATAACGAAATATTACCATTTATTTATGGGAGTCGTTATAATAGAACTATAATTAATTTAAAAAATGTTTCATTTGTTTTAAAACGTATTTTTAAACTAATAAATTATATAACGCAAAAAAAAAATAAAATTCTAATAATAGGTAATTCAGATGAAATTAAATTTTTATTTACAACAGCTTTTAATAAAAAAAATTCTAATATTATTTTTTTTAATCAAGAATGGATAAACGGTTTAATTACTAATAAAATTAAAAATACAACATTTAATAAAGTAATTAATTATTTAATTAAAAAAAAGGAAATAAAATTAATTTTAATTATTAAAAGTTCTATAAAAGAAGATTTTTTAAATCAAGAAATTTATACTTTAAAAATTCCCATAATATCATTAATAAATACAAGTCAAACGTTGAAAAATATAAATTATCCTATAGTAACAAATTCGAAAAATATTCAATCAATATATACGTTAATGTATTTATTACGTAAATATTTTAATAAATAATATGAATAAATTAAAACCCAGAAATAAAATATGTTTTCAAAATAATAGAAACATCCATAAAAATTTAAATTTATTAAAATTAAAATCAAAAAAATGGAATTTATTTAAAAAAAGATTAAGATATCGTAAAGAAATAAAACCAGAAAAAAGAAAAAAATTTTTTCAAAGAAGATTATTTGAAAAACAACAGTTTAAAAATTTTTATGGATGTATTCATGAATATCAGATAAAAAATATATTTCAAAAATTATCGAAAAAAGCTAATCAAATAAATATATTTCAAAAATTTATAATTTTATTAGAAAGTCGTTTAGATATTAATTTAGTAAGATTAAAATTAGTAAAAACTGTTTTTAAAGCAAAACAGTTGATTAATCATAGAAAAGTTAAAGTAAATAATAAAATTATAAGTAAACCAAATTTTTTATTAAAAAAGGGAGATATTATTAATTTTATTAAAAAAAAAAGAAAATGCAAGAAAAAAATAAAAACTTAAAAAAAAAAAATATTTATAATAAAAATTATTTTTATAAAAATAAAAAAGAAAATGAAAATAAAAGTTATTTTTATAAAAATAAAAAAGAAAATGAAAATAAAAATTATTTTTATAAAAATAAAAAAGAAAATGAAAATAAAAATTATTTTTATAAAAATAAAAGAAATAATGAAAATAAGAATTATTTTTATAAAAATAAAAAAGAAAATGAAAATAAGAATTATTTTTATAAAAAAAAAAGAAATAATGAAAATAAGAATTATTTTTATAAAAAAAAAAATAAAAATTTAAATTATTTTTATAAAAATAAAAAAAATAATATTTATTATATTTTAGGTGAAAAAAAACCTAAAAAACCTTTAACAACAGCATATTTACATAGAAATAAAAAAATTAAAACAGGTATATTTTTTAAAAAACCTTCTGTTAAAACAATTTTATATCCTTTTTATTTAAATTTAAAATTAATTAATGAATATTTAAAAAAAAAATAAAAATTTAAATCATTTAAATGGTTTAAGTAAA